ATACGAGGAAAGAATGAATGGGGTATGGGCTTGATATCAAGGAGGATACGAGGGAAGAAATGAATGGGGTATGGGCTTGATATCAAGGAGGATACGAGGGAAGAAATGAATGGGGTATGGGCTTGATATCAAGGAGGATACGAGGGAAGAAATGAATGGGGTATGGGCTTGATATCAAGGAGGATACGAGGGAAGAAATGAATGGGGTATGGGCTTGATATCAAGGAGGATACGAGGGAAGAAATGAATGGGGTATGGGCTTGATATCAAGGAGGATACGAGGGAAGAAATGAATGGGGTATGGGCTTGATATCAAGGAGGATAGTGTAGCAGGCTGTGAGGGAGGTGAGAGTTATGTTAAGGGGTACTTGTTCCTGTAGTTGAGATATTAACTAACGATGGCTTTTCGAGCCATAGGCCTTGGAGAGAAGCCAAGTAGGAATTGTTATGGCTTATACTTATTTTGTACTTTTCTTAGGGTTATGTTTTGTGCTGGGTGGGCTAGCAGTGGCGTCAAATCCTTCGCCTTATTATGGGGTAGTTGGTTTGGTGCTAGCTTCTGTTGTGGGGTGTGGGTGATTGTTGAGCTTGGGTGTTTCTTTTGTGTCTTTAGTGTTGTTTATGGTTTACTTGGGGGGAATGTTAGTGGTTTTTGTTTATTCTGTCTCCTTAGCGGCAGATCCATTTCCGGAGGCTTGGGGAGATTGGCGCGTTGTGGGGTATTGTGTGGGGTTTATTTTGATTTTGGTAGTGGGGGGGATTGTTAGTGGTCTTGTTGAGTGCTTGAAGGTGGGGGTTATTACTGTTGATAATGGGGGTTTGTTTTCTGTTCGGTTGGATTTTAGTGGGGTGGCTATATTTTATTCGTGTGGGGTGGGAATATTCTTGGTGGCGGGTTGAGGGTTGCTGTTAACTTTGTTTGTTGTGCTGGAGTTGGTTCGTGGGTTATCGCGTGGGGCGATTCGGGCGGTTTAGGGGGGGGGTCAGAGAATAGTTTAGTATAAAATACCAGCTTTGGGAGTTGGAGATGGAGGTTTAAGTCCTCTTTTTCTGATTTAGGGGTTTAGAAACTCTAAGAAGAGGTGTGAGTCTTCAGTCTTTGGTTTACAAGACCAATGTTTTAAATAAACTATTAGAGTGTTTTTAGTAGTTAAGTATTTTGTTTTCTAGTGCTCCAATTAGGGGAAAGAGGAGTAGGAGGATGGTAAAGTAGGTGAGGGAGGCTAATTGTCCGATGATGATGAAAGGGTGTTCTACTGGCTGGCTTCCAACTCATGTTAGGATGAAGAGGTTAGCGACTAGGGTTCAGAACAGTAGTTGAGAGATTGGGCGGAAGGCTATTGTACGTTGTTTGGATTTGTGGAGGAAGGGGCTTAGGAAGAGCACTAAAACTGAGGCAGCTAGGGCTAGAACCCCACCTAGCTTGTTGGGGATTGAACGTAGGATAGCGTATGCGAATAGGAAGTATCATTCTGGTTTGATATGGGGTGGTGTGACCAGTGGGTTTGCTGGTGTAAAGTTTTCTGGGTCACCTAGTAAGTTTGGGGAGAATATAGCCAGGGTTATTAGTGGGAGGAGTATGAGAATGAACCCTAGGATATCTTTTAGTGAAAAGTAAGGGTGGAATGGGATTTTGTCGCAGTTTGATACAACACCGAGGGGGTTGTTTGAGCCAGACTCGTGGAGGAAGGTGAGGTGAATTAAGGTGAGGCCGGCGATTGCAAATGGCAGGAGGAAGTGTAGGGCGAAAAATCGGGTTAGTGTGGGGTTGTCTACTGAGAATCCACCTCATGCTCATTCTACTAGGGTCTGGCCGATGTAAGGGATTGCTGAGAATAGGTTAGTGATAACGGTGGCACCTCAGAATGATATTTGGCCTCACGGCAGGACATATCCTACGAAAGCGGTTGCTATTAGGGTGAGGAGGAGGATTACTCCTGTGTTTCAAGTTTCTTTATATAGGTAGGAGCCGTAATAGAATCCTCGTCCGATATGAAGGTAAATGCAAATGAAGAAGAATGATGCTCCGTTTGCGTGGAGGTTGCGGATTAGTCAGCCGTATTGTACATTTCGGCATGTATGGGCCACTGATGAGAAGGCTAGGGTTGTGTCTGCAGTGTAATGTATGGCTAGTAGTAGTCCAGTTAGGATTTGTGTTGTTAAGCAGATGCCTAGCAGGGATCCAAAGTTTCATCAGGCAGAGATGTTTGGTGGGGTGGGTAGATCAATTAGGGAGTTGTTGACGATTTTGAGTAGGGGGTGAGATTTTCGGAGGTTTGGGGCCATTTGGGGAGGTGGGTTATGTTGATAGGATGGCAATGAGGATGGATAGGGCGAATGTTCCTAGGTAGGTTTTGATTAATCCTGTGTGGAAGGATGTTGAGGTTTTGGATGCTATTATTTGAAGGTCAGCAAGTCCTTCTGGACCAATTTTTTTGTATCAGGATAGGTCGATTAAGTGGGAGGCGAGTTTTTGTCCGGAGTTTAATAGGTTTGTGGAGCTGAGGCGGTGGGTTAGGTGGTTGAAGTATCCCAGGGTGGAGGAGAAGTTTGTGAGGGTGTTTTGTTTTGGTTGAGTTAAAGCGTATGTTATGTTTGATAGTTCTAGAGCTAAGATGATGCCTAGGATTGTGACGAGAATGGCTGCAGTTTTTGTAATAGTTGGTATGGTTATTGGGGGGATTTTTGTGGGGGGAATGTAGGATGTGATAAGTAGTCCTGCTATGATGCTGCCTAGGGCTAGGCGGGTGATTGGGTTGGTGATTGCTTGGTTGTTTTCGTTGATTGGTATTAGTGTTGCTGTGCGGGTGAATCCTGTTTGGACTATTGATGTTATTCGTAAAGTATAAGTTGCGGTGAATGCTGTGGCTAAGAGGGTTAAGGTGAGTGCTCAGGTGTTTAGATATGAGGTATTTAGGCTTTCGATGATTAGGTCTTTTGAGTAAAATCCTGCTAGGAAGGGGGTTCCTATTAAAGCCAGGTTGCCAATAGTTAGGCAGGAGGTAGTTGTTGGGAGTGTTTTTTGTAGTCCTCCTATTTTTCGAATGTCTTGTTCTCCATTGAGGTTGTGGATGATTGATCCGGAGCATAGGAATAGTATGGCTTTGAAGAAAGCGTGTGTTGAGATGTGTAGGAAGGCGAGTTGTGGGAGGTTTAGTCCGATGGTGACTATTATGAGTCCTAGCTGGCTGGAGGTGGAGAAGGCAATGATTTTTTTGATGTCGTTTTGTGTTAAGGCGCAGGTGGCGGCAAATAGTGTGGATAGGGCGCCTAGGCATAGGCAGGTGGTAAGGGCAGTTTGGTTAGTTTCGAACATAGGGTGGGTGCGGATAAGTAGGAAGATTCCAGCTACAACTATGGTGCTGGAGTGTAGTAGGGCTGAGACTGGAGTGGGGCCTTCTATAGCGGCTGGCAGTCAGGGGTGTAGGCCGAATTGGGCTGATTTGCCGGTAGCGGCGAGGATGAGGCCTAGTAAGGGGAGTGTTGGGGTTTGGGTGGTGGAGAAGGTTTGTTGGATTTCTCATGTGTTTATGTTTGAAGCAAGTCATGCTATACTTAGAATAAGTCCAATGTCTCCGATTCGGTTATAGAGTACGGCTTGTAGAGCAGCGGTGTTAGCTTCTGCACGTCCTTGTCATCAGCCGATTAGTAGGAAAGATATGATTCCAACGCCTTCTCAGCCGATGAACAGGAGAAATATGTTGTTGGCGATTGTTAGGGTGAGTATGGCGATTAGGAATATTAGGAGGTATGAGAAGAATTTTGTGATGTATGGTTCTGAGGCTATGTATCATATTGCAAATTGGAGGATGGATCATGTTACAAATAATGCGATTGGAAAGAATGTTATAGAGTATTGATCCATTTTGAGGCTAATTGGGATTTTAAAGTTTATGATGAATTTTCATTCTCAGTGGGAGGTAATGCTTTCTGCGTTGGAGTATATGAAGATTATTATTGGTAGCAGGCTGGCTAGGAAGGCAGTTTTAACGGCGTGGGTGATGATGACTGGGGAGTTTTTATAGTGTTTTGAGAGTAGAGGAAGTAGGATTGGTGTGAGAATGATTGTTAGGGTTAAGAGTATTGAGGTGTTGAGGAGTAATGTGATTTCCACTACTTTTACTTGGATTTGCACCAAGATGAGTGGCTCCTAAGACCAATGGATTACTATTATCCTTTAAAAGTAAGGGGGCTGAGGTTTTAGACTCAGATGCAAGAATTAGCAGTTCTTGTTGGTTGAACCTCCCCTCGGCAGGTAAGAAGAGTTTAACTTCTATTTTTAGAATCACAGTCTAATGTTTGGGTTGAAACTATACTTGCATGAGAGGGCTCCTGAGATTAGTTGTGGTTTTAGGATTAGTAGTAATAGGGGGATAATGTGGAGGGCTATTAATAGGTGTTCGCGTGTGTTGGAGTTTTGGATTGATGTGATGTGAGTTGGTAGTGTTCCTCGTTGGGTTGTTAGGAGTATGTATAGTGTGTATGAGGCGGTTAATAGTGTTGCGATTCCGGTAAGTACGATTGTGAAAGCAGATCAGTTGAATAATGCAATTATGATGGTTAATTCAGCTATAAGGTTTGTGGTTGGGGGGAGTGCTATGTTTGTTAAGTTGGCTAGTAGTCATCAGATGGATATTAATGGTAGGAGAGGTTGTAGGCCTCGTGTTAGAATGAGGATTCGGCTGTGTGTACGTTCATAGTTTGTATTGGCCAGGCAGAATAATATTGAGGAAGTTAGTCCGTGGGAGATTATGAGGATTATTGCTCCTGAAAATGATCAGTGGGTTTGAATTATGCTTGCTGCAATGACCAGGCCTATGTGGCTTACAGATGAGTAGGCAATGAGGGATTTTAGGTCAGTTTGGCGGAGGCAAATTGAGCTAGTTATTAGTGCACCTCATAGGGCTAGAGTTAGGAATGGGTAGTATAGGCTGTTTGGGATTGGGTTTGTTAGTATGGTGAGTCGTATAATGCCATAGCCTCCTAATTTTAGGAGAAGTGCGGCTAGTAGTATAGATCCTGCGATGGGGGCCTCTACATGGGCTTTTGGAAGTCACAGGTGGAGGCCGTATAGGGGAGCTTTTACTATGAATGCTGTTAGTAGGGCTAGGCTTGATAGGAGGTTAGTTCATGAGTTGGATAGGGTAGGGTGAGTTAGTTCTAATATTGTGAGATGTAGGGTGCCGGTTTGTGTGTGTAAGTGTAGGATGGCAATGAGTAAAGGTAGGGAGCTGATTAGGGTATAAAATAGTAGGTAGATGCCAGCACTTAGTCGTTCTGGTTGATTTCCTCATCGGGTGATTAGGATTAGTGTTGGGATTAGGGTTGCTTCAAATGAGATGTAGAATAGGGTTAATTCTGTAGTTGAAAATGCTAAAAGGATGAATGGTTGGATTGCGACTATGGATGTGATGAAGATTCGTTTTCGTGTTGGGGGTTCGTGTTGTAGGTGGTTTTGGCTCGCTATGATTATGAGGGGGAGTAGTCAGCAAGATAGTGTTAGTAGTGGGGATGAGATTTGGTCGATGCCAGTTCATTGGGTTAGGTTTTTGTTGGGGTAATAAGTGGGGGTGAGTCATTGTAGGCTGATGAAGGCGATAGCTAGGCTGTATGAGGTGGTGTTTGTCCACAGAAACTTTTGTGGGGATAGGAGGGCTGTTGGAAGGAGTATGATAGTTGGAAGGATAATTTTTAGCATTGTAGGAGGTTTAGGTTGTGTAGGTGGTCGGAGCCGTGGGTTCGTGTGGATGCTACTAGTATTGCTAGGCCTGTGCCTGCTTCGCAGGCTGAAAATGCTAATATGAGTACTGGTATTAGGGTGAAGGATGTTGCTTGGTTTTCTACTGGTCAGATTGACAGGGCGATGTATATGGATAGTATCATGCTCTCTAGACAAAGTAGTGCGGAAATTAGATGGGTTCGGTGGAAGGCTAATCCTAGGCTGCTTAGAGTAAAGGCTGAGTAGAAGCTTAAGTGTGAGAGTGACATAAAGAGAGTCATAGGGTTGGGCTATGATTTGTTGAGTCGAAATCAACTGTCTTTTATTAGACTAACTCTCTTTATTTATTCTGCTCATTCTAAGCCTCCTTGTATCCATTCATAGATCAGTCCTAGTGTGAGTAGGATGATGATGGTGGAGGCTCAGGCTAGGGTGGAAGTAGGGGATTGAAGTTGAATGGCCCATGGGAGGGGTAGTAGGAGGGCAATCTCTAGGTCGAATAGTAGGAATAGGATGGCTACTGAGGAAGAATCGGATTGAGAATGGGAGTCGAGCAGAGCCAAGTGGGTCGAATCCACATTCGTACGGGGACAGTTTTTCTGAGTCCGGGTTTATTTGTGCTAGTCAGAAGTTTAGTGTGGTTAGGATGATGCTTAGGGCGAGGGATAGTGAGAGTATAAATGTGATTATGTTGATTGCTCTTCTCTGGGGTTTTACCAGATTTTAGAGATTGGAAGTCAATTGTAATTATTATACTAGAAGAGCATGATCCTCATCAGTAGATGGTTATGTATAGGAATAATCAAATGACATCTACGAAGTGTCAATATCAGGCTGCTGCTTCAAATCCGAAGTGGTGGTTGGATGTAAAGTGGTATTTAATTAGGCGTATTAGGCAGACTGATAGGAAGGTGGATCCGATAATTACATGGAGTCCGTGGAATCCTGTGGCGACAAAGAAGGTTGAACCATATACGCCGTCAGCGATTGAGAATGGCGCTTCGTAGTACTCTGTTGCTTGAAGTGCTGTAAAGTAAAATCCCAGTAAGATTGTTAAAGTTAGTGCGTGGATTGCTTGTTTTCGGTTGCTTTCTGTGATACTGTGATGTGCTCATGTTACAGTAACGCCTGATGCTAGTAGGATGGCTGTGTTTAGTAGGGGGACTTCTAGGGGGTTGAGGGGTTTGATTCCTGTAGGTGGTCACTGTCCACCTAGTTCTGGGGTAGGTACTAGGCTAGAGTGGAAAAATGCTCAGAAAAAACCTAGGAAGAAGAAGGCTTCTGATGTAATAAATAGGATTATTCCGTATCGTAGGCCTTTTTGGACTGTGGGGGTGTGATGCCCTTGGAATGTGCCTTCTCGTACGATATCTCGTCATCATTGGAGTATGACTAAGCTTATGGACAGTAGGCCTAAGGTTAGGAGTTTGTAGGAATTATAGTGGAATCATATAATAAGTCCTGAGGTAGTAAGTAGGGCGGCGGCTGCTCCAAAGATGGGTCAGGGGCTTGGGTCTACTATGTGGTAGGAGTGTGCTTGGTGGGCCATTAAATATTTTCTTGTAAGTATAGGCTTAGTAGTAGGACGAAGACGTAGGCTTGGATTATGGCGACAGCTACTTCTAGGATGGTAAGTAGTAGTAGGATTGATGTGGTTAGAATAGATACGGTTGGAAGAATGGGAAGTAAGACGGTTGTGGCTGTTGAAATTAGTTGAATTAGGAGGTGGCCTGCTGTGAGGTTTGCTGTAAGGCGTACTCCTAGGGCTAGTGGGCGGATGAGCAGGCTGGTAGTTTCGATTATGATTAGGGCAGGGATTAGGGGTGTAGGGGTGCCTTCTGGTAGTAGGTGGCCTAGGGAGGCTGATGGTTGGTTCCGTAGACCTGTGAGCAGGGTGGCGAGTCATAGTGGGAAGGCTAGTGCTATGTTTATTGATAGTTGGGTGGTTGGGGTGAAAGTGTAAGGGAGTAGGCCTAGTAGGTTGATTATGAGGAGGAGTATCATAAGTGATGTTAGGATTAAGGCTCATTTATGGCCCCCTTTGTTTAAGGGTATTATTAGTTGTTTGGTGATTAACTGAAGGAGTCACAGTTGTAGGGTGGAGAGACGGTTAGTGATTCATCGGTTGTCTGGTGTGGGGAATAATAAAGCTGGAAATAATATTGAGATGAGGATTAGGGGGATCCCTAGGAGGCATGGGCTTATGAATTGGTCGAAAAAGCTTAGGTTCATGGTCAGGCTCATGGAGTAATTTTAGTGGATGTTAAGGTTTTATTAGAGGGTGGGTTGGTAGAGGTGAATGAGAGTAGTTTGGGTTGGATAATGAGGGAGAAGGTTAATCATGATACCAATATGATGAAGAATCATGGGTTTGGGTTGAGTTGTGGCATACCATTAAGGAGGGGTGCTGTCCTCTTTCTCTAGCTTAAAAGGCTAGTGCTGGTACATAGCTTCTTAATGATTAGGATGATAGTAGGGAGGACCAGTTCTCAAAGTGGGTAAGGGGGGTGGATTCTACTACAATTGGTATGTAGCTGTGGTTGGCCCCACAGATTTCTGAGCATTGGCCATAGAAGATTCCTGGTCGGGTAGTAATGAATGATGTTTGGTTCAGTCGTCCGGGGATGGCATCGGTTTTTACTCCGAGGGATGGGATTGCTCAGGAGTGAAGTACGTCTCCGGCGGTTACGATAATGCGGATGGGGGATTCTATGGGGATGACAACTCGATGGTCGACTTCTAGTAGTCGGAAGTGTCCTAGTGGAAGGTCTGTTGTGGGAATTATGTAGGAGTCGAATGTCAGGTCTTTGAAATCTGTGTACTCGTAGGTTCAATATCATTGATGTCCGATGGCTTTTAGGGTTAAGTCGGGCTCATCGATTTCATCTATCATGTACAGGATTTGTAGGGATGGTAGGGCGAGGAGAATAAGTACGATAGCTGGTAGGATTGTTCAGATTAGTTCTACTTCTTGTGCGTCTACGGTGTTTGAGGATAGTTTTTCTATTAGTATGAGTGCTAAGAGATATAGGACTAAGCTGCAGATTGCTAGTGCGACTATAAGAGCGTGGTCATGGAATTCAATGAGTTCTTCTATGATTGGGGAAGAAGCATCTTGGAATCCAAATTGTGAGTGGTTGGCCATATGAGATGTACAGGGTTTTCACTTGTTATTTAGACTTGACAAGGCTATGTAATGGATTTACTAACATCTCATAAGAAAGAAGCATGAGTGGTTTGATGCGGTTGGCTTGAAACCAGCATATGAGGGTTCGATTCCTTCCTTTCTTGTACTTGGACGAAGGCTGGTTCTTCAAAAGTGTGATATGGAGGTGGGCAGCCGTGGATTCACTCAATGTTTGTGGTGGTTAATTCTGGTTGTAGGGCTTTTCGTTTTGAGGCGAAGGCTTCTCAAATAATGAATATTAGCATGATTACGGCTGTTATTGAGATTAATGAGCCGATAGAGGACATAGTGTTTCATAGGGTGTATGCATCTGGGTAGTCTGAGTATCGTCGTGGTATGCCAGCTAGGCCTAGGAAGTGCTGTGGGAAGAATGTTAAGTTTACGCCTGTGAATATGACCCCGAAGTGAGCTTTAGCTCATGTGGGGTGTAAGGTATATCCTGTAAACAGAGGGAATCAGTGGGTGAATCCCGCTAGGATGGCGAAAACAGCTCCCATTGAGAGGACATAATGGAAGTGGGCGACTACGTAATATGTGTCGTGCAGGGCGATGTCTAGTGATGAGTTTGCTAGGACGATGCCTGTGAGGCCTCCAATAGTGAAGAGGAAGATGAAGCCTAGGGCCCATAGTATTGGTGGGTCTCATTTGATTGTACCTCCATGCAGGGTTGCCAGTCAGCTGAATACTTTGATACCAGTTGGGATGGCGATAATTATAGTGGCTGATGTGAAGTATGCTCGGGTGTCTACGTCTATCCCCACAGTGAATATGTGGTGAGCTCAGACGATGAAGCCTAGGAATCCGATTGATAGCATAGCTCATACTATTCCTATGTAGCCGAATGGTTCTTTTTTGCCTGCATAGTATGCTACTACGTGGGAGATGATTCCAAATCCTGGTAGGATTAGGATGTAGACTTCTGGGTGACCAAAGAATCAGAAAAGGTGCTGGTATAAGACTGGGTCGCCTCCTCCGGCAGGGTCGAAGAATGTGGTGTTTAAGTTTCGGTCTGTTAGCAGTATAGTGATACCTGCGGCGAGAACTGGAAGTGAGAGGAGTAGCAGGACAGCGGTGATAAGTACCGATCATACGAATAGTGGGGTTTGATACTGTGAAAGGGCAGGTGGTTTTATATTGATAGCGGTTGTAATGAAGTTGATTGCACCTAGGATGGAAGAGACACCTGCTAGGTGAAGTGAGAAGATGGCTAGGTCTACTGATGCTCCAGCATGTGCGAGGTTGCCGGCTAAGGGTGGGTATACGGTTCATCCTGTGCCTGCTCCGGCTTCTACTGTGGAAGAGGCGAGGAGAAGTAGGAATGAGGGGGGGAGTAGTCAGAAGCTTATGTTGTTTATGCGGGGAAATGCTATGTCTGGTGCGCCGATTATTAGAGGGACTAGTCAGTTGCCGAAGCCCCCGATCATGATTGGTATTACTATGAAGAAGATTATTACGAAAGCATGGGCAGTGACGATTACATTGTAGATTTGGTCGTCACCTAGTAGGGTTCCTGGTTGGCCTAGTTCTGCGCGGATGAGTAGGCTTAGGGCGGTGCCCACTATACCAGCTCATGCACCAAAGATTAGGTATAGGGTGCCGATGTCTTTGTGGTTGGTTGAGAATAATCATCGGTTGATGAAGGTCACAGGTAAGATGGCTGAGTGTTGAAGCGTTAGGCTGTAGTCCTTTTTACAGAGGTTTGATTCCTCTTCTTATCGGCTCTGTGGTGAAGTTCATGTTGAGTTGCAAGCTCATTGATGTACATTGAAAGTGTACCAGAGTCTGTTTAGACGGAAGCTTGTTGGTTTAGGCATCTAGCTGTTAACTAGAACTTTGTGGGATCGAAGCTCACCCGTCTAGGTAAGGTCCTAGCTTAATTAAAGCATCTGAGTTGCATTCAGGGGATGCAGGTTAGTGTCCTGCGGGTCTTAGCAGAAACTAAGAGAGTCTAACTCTTGTCTAAGGCTTTGAAGGCCTTCGGTTTGGGGTTATCCTAAGTTTCTAGATGGCAGTCAAGATTATTGGTGAGAGGGGAAGGAGTAGGATTGATAGAGAGGTGAGGGCAGCAATTGGAATGCTCGTTGGCTTATTGAGGTGTCATTGTTTTATGTGGTTTGTGGAGTTTGGAGGTAGTGTGATTGTTGAGTAGTATGCGAGGCGGAGGTAGAAAAATAATCCGAGTAGTGACAGTATAGTGATTATTGTGGCTGCTGTAGTTATTTCCTGCTTGGTGAGTTCGTGAATGATAAGCCACTTAGGTAAGAAACCTGTGAGTGGGGGAAGACCTGCTAGTGAGAGTAGGGTGAGTATTAGAGTTGCATTTAGCATGGGAGCCTTTGTCCATGATGTTATTATTGTTGATATTTTTGTTACCTTGGTGGTGTTTAGTGTGAGAAACACGGTGGTAGTTATTAGTACATATAGGTAGAAGGTTATTAGGGTTAGTTTGGGGCTGTAAAGTATGATGATGGTTATTCAGCCGAGGTGGGAGATGGATGAAAAGGCTAGGATTTTTCGGACTTGTGTTTGGTTTAATCCCATTCAGCCCCCTAGAGTTGCTGATGCAATGGCCATGGTGGTTAGCAGTGTTGGGTTTAGGGAGTGGGATGTTAGGAAGAAGAGGGTGATTGGGGGGAATTTTATTATTGTGGATAGTAGGAGGGCTGTAGTCAGGGAGGAGCCTTGAAGTACTTCTGGGAATCAGAAATGGAATGGCACTAACCCTAGTTTTATTGCAATGGCTGCTGTTAGTAGTAGGCATGCTGTTGGGTGGGTTAGTTGGGTGATGTCTCACTGCCCTGTGAATCATGCATTGATTGTGCTCGAGAAAAGAACTAAAGCTGAAGCAGCTGCTTGTACTAGGAAGTATTTAATTGAGGCCTCGATGGCTCGGGGGTGGTGGGATTTTGAGATGAGGGGGATAATGGCGAGGGTGTTGATTTCTAGCCCTGTTCAGGCTATTATTCAATGGTTACTTGAGATTGTAATGGTAGTTCCTAGGAGCAGGCTTAGGGAGGAGACTAATATGGCATGTGGGTTCATTAGTAGAGGAAGGAGTCAAACCATCATTTTCGGGGTATGGGCCCGATAGCTTTTTTAGCTGACCCTACTAGGAAATAATATAGAGGAAGTATGGAGAGTTTTGATCTCTTTTGTGTAGGTTCGATTCCTACTTTCCTAAACCTTTCTTAGGAAATGAGAGGGCTGGTATACCTCTATGTTCACTTTATCATAGTGACCCTTTAGTGTTCAGGCACATTTCCTCAAGTAAGGGGGTAGGCCTGCGTAGCAGATTGGTATGCTGGTGTGTCAAAGGCACAGTGCTAGTGTTAAGGGTAGGAAGTTTTTTCAGAGGAGATGTATAAGCTGGTCGTATCGGAATCGTGGGTAGGAGGCTCGGATTCATAGAAAGCCTGAAGATAGGAGAAGGACTTTTGTTGCCAAGGTTATTGGGAACAGCTCTTGGGGTAGGTTTAATGTGCTTGGGTTTAAGAATAGGATAGCGGTTAGTGTATTTATTAATATAATGTTTGCATATTCAGCTAGGAAGAATAAGGCAAATGGTCCTGCGGCATATTCTACGTTGAAGCCTGATACTAGTTCGGATTCTCCTTCGGTTAGGTCGAATGGAGCGCGGTTTGTTTCGGCGAGAGTTGAAATGTATCATATTATTGCTAAGGGCCATGAAGAGAAAATTAGGTATAGTGGCTCTTGGGTTGTAGATAGAGTGTTTAGGGTGTAGTTCCCGCTTAGTATGATTACGGATAAAAGGATGATGGCCAGTGTTACTTCGTATGAAATAGTCTGGGCTACTGCTCGTAGGGCTCCGATTAAGGCGTATTTTGAATTTGAGGCTCAACCTGACCATAAGATTGAGTAGACAGCTAGGCTGGATATGGCTACGAGGAAGAGAAGGCCCAGGTTTAGGTCAGTGAGGGAGAAAGGTAGGGGAAGGGGGATTCAGATGGTGATTGCTAGGAGGAGGGCTAATATAGGGGTTATAATAAAAAGGAATGGGGAGGAAGTGGATGGGCGAATGGGTTCTTTGATGAACAACTTGATCCCATCTGCTACTGGTTGTAGTAAACCAAAGGGCCCTACAATGTTCGGACCTTTTCGGGCTTGTATGTAGCTTAAAACTTTTCGTTCAACTAGTGTAAGGAAGGCTACTGCAATTAGGATTGGGATGGCGTAGGATAGGGATATGATGAGGCAGGTTAGGACGTGGGGGTGTGTCATAAGGGGGGCTAGAGAGAGGATTTGAACCTCTGCGTAAAGGGCTTAAGCCTTTTGCATTTGCCAAGCTCTGCCACACTAGCGTATCCTTTTCTAGGATTGAGGTTTGGGTGGCCTTTTAGTAATTTAGTTGTGTTCATTACTTGGGGGAGGGCGTGCTTGTAGTATTGGCCCTACTTTCCCGGTCCTTTCGTACTAGGGGAAGTTTATCATAGATAGAAACCGACCTGGATTGCTCCGGTCTGAACTCAGATCACGTAGGACTATTAATCGTTGAACAAACGAACCCTTGATAGCGGCTGCACCATCAGGGTGTCCTGATCCAACATCGAGGTCGTAAACCTCCTCGTCGATGTGGGCTCTTGGAGGAGATTGCGCTGTTATCCCTGGGGTAGCTTGGTCCATTGATCAATTGTATTGGGTCTGGGTACTATTAGTACGTTGAGGGGTTGCTCTTGGTTAAGAGGTGTGGTCTTGTCTTTGGAGGATTTGTTTTTCTCCAAGGTCGCCCCAACCGAAAAATGTAGGCCATCGTTCATTTATGGTGGGCCTGGTAGGCTTGAATTTGTGTGTGGTGGCCGTTGATTTTGAAGTTCCACAGGGTCTTCTCGTCTTATGTGTGTATTCCTGCTTTTGCACAGGAAGATCAATTTCACTGATTATCTGTAAGAGACAGTTAGGATCTCGTTTAGCCATTCATACAAGTCCCGATTTATGAGACAATTGATTGCGCTACCTTCGCACGGTTAGGATACCGCGGCCGTTAAACGTTGTGTCACTGGGCAGGCATCACCTTCAATACTTGGTTGGCTGAAGGCTATGTTTTTGGTAAACAGTCGGACCCTGGAATTGCCTAGTTCCTTTTACAGATTTCAATCGATCTAGTGGGCGCTCCTGAGTTGGGGTAACAAGGTGTTATATAATATTTTGGTCTTGTTGAAGTTGAAGTATTACTTGGGCTTGTTAATAATGTTTGGATGTAAGTTTGCGCTTGAGAGGGAATGTCCCGAGTTACTCATTTTAGCATTGATTCTCCTATTGTAATAGGTTAGCCTGTTAGTGGGAAGGGAATCGTGTTGTGCTTATATTTTTGTGTGGGGAGCTTTGACGCATTCTTTGTTGGTGGCTGCTTTAAGGCCTACAGTTCTTGGCTATGGGAGCCGGTATTTATCCTCTAGGAGAGATTGTATTCTTTTTTAAAGGAGCTGTACCTCCTTTAAATAGCTCTTGGTTTTCTACATGGAGGTTGATGGTATGTCCTGGAGGAGGGTGACCAAGAGGGAACTTAGATTCATTTCTCAGGCAACCAGCTATCACCTAGCTCGGTTGGCTTTTCACCTCTACTAGCAAGTCATCCCACTCTTTTGCAACAGAGACGGGTTCGCTCATAAGTAGCTGCTTGCAAGTAGCTCGCTTAGGTTTCGGGAGGGCAAGCTAAAGTTCTTTTTGCTTGGTTGTTCTTGCTAAACCATGATGCAAAAGGTACAAGGGTTTATCTTTGCTGTTTATTGCTTGGGTTTTCATTGTTATTTCATCTTTCCCTTACGGTACAGTTTCTATCGCGCCGAGTGGAAGTCTTTTCTATCGCCTATACTAAGTTTTTAGAATGTTTTAGTTTAATGGTAAAGTGGGTTTTTAAGCTTTTCTGATCTGCGAGGTCGGGCTAGAGTAGGCTTCAAGACGATCTGGTGGGTAGCAGATATCTTTCAGGTGTAAGCTGAGTGCTTTGTATTATAGCTACGTCTTGGTATGCTAAGTGCACCTTCCGGTACACTTACCTTGTTACGACTTACCTCATCTTTAGCTTGAATTGGCATATTAAGTTATGGGAATTTATAGCTTGCGAGGAGGGTGACGGGCGGTATGTACGTGCCCCAGGGCCGGTTTAAAGTGAGCTTTATTGTCTTACTTTACTGCTAAATCCGCCTTCCGAGGGCGATTTCACACCCCCTTCCGTGAGTCTTCTATACTAGAAAATGTAGCCCATTTCTTCCACTCCATAGGCTATACCTTGACCTGTCTTATTAGCGAGTTAGCGGGCTGTTGTGCTCACTGTCGAACTTTCAAGGGAGGTGAGCTGGCGACGGCGGTATGTAGGCTGCCTTAGCAAGAAGTGGTCGGGTATATCGTGGGTTATCGATTACAGAACAGGCTCCTCTAGGTGGGTTTGGGGCACCGCCAAGTCCTTAGAGTTTTAAGCGTTTGTGCTCGTAGTTCTCGGGCGGATGCTTTGGTAGGGTAAGCATCAGGATTTAGGGCTAAGCATAGTGGGGTATCTAATCCCAGTTTGGGCCTTAGCTTTCGTGGAGTTTAATAAGTCGCGGGGTGCTAAGATCGTCTTAAGGGCGGTCTTAGGCGCACCTTGGGCTTATGACTGCTCAGTTGCACTTTGATCTTAGTCTCCTTGATAGTATGGTACCACCCTTTACGCCGTGTACAGTTAATTTGGGTCTCTTGTGTGACCGCGGTGGCTGGCACAAGATTTACCAACCCTGAAGGTCGCTATAACTAAGTCAAGCTTGCACTTATTGCTTAATGTCAATTACTGCTGAATACCCGTGTGGGTGTGGCTAAGCAAGGTGTCTTGGGCTACGATATAGGTGTGCCTGATACCCGCTCCTTTTGTCTTACACAAGATATTAAGGGCATTTACACTGGGGCGCGGATACTTGCATGTATATGTTTAGCGAGAATTAACGGTAAGGTTAGGACTAAGTCTTTTGTCCCTGGGGGTATGAATGACGGCCATCTTGGCATCTTCAGTGCCATGCTTTTCTTAAGCTACAGGGAC